CCGATATAAGTACCAGCACGAATGGTAGCACTATAATAGAAAGTTCCAATGATCTGGATGTAACTCAAAAATACAGACATTTGTGGGTTCAATGTGAAAATTGTTATGGATTAAATTATAAGAAAATTTTAAAATCAAAAATGAATCTTTGTGAACAATGTGGATATCATTTGAAAATGAGTAGTTCCGATAGAATCGAACTTTCGATCGATCCGGATACTTGGGATGCTATGGATGAAGACATGGTTTCTTTGGATCCCATTGAATTTCATTCGGAAGAGGAGCCTTATAAAGATCGTATCGATTCTTATCAACGAAAGACAGGATTAACTGAAGCCGTTCAAACGGGTATAGGCCAATTAAACGGTATTCCCATAGCACTTGGGGTTATGGATTTTCAGTTTATGGGGGGTAGTATGGGATCCGTGGTTGGGGAGAAAATAACCCGTTTGATTGAGTACGCTACTAACAAATTTCTCCCTCTTATTATAGTATGTGCTTCCGGGGGGGCGCGTATGCAAGAGGGAAGTTTGAGTTTAATGCAAATGGCTAAAATATCTTCTGCTTTATATGATTATCAATCAAATAAAAAGTTATTCTATGTACCAATTCTTACATCTCCTACTACAGGGGGGGTAACTGCGAGTTTTGGTATGTTGGGAGATATCATTATTGCCGAACCCAATGCCTATATTGCATTTGCGGGTAAAAGAGTAATTGAACAAACATTGAATAAAACAGTACCTGAAGGTTCACAGGCGGCTGAATATTTATTCCAGAAGGGCTTATTCGATCTAATCGTACCACGTAATCCTTTAAAAAGCGTTCTGAGTGAGTTATTTCAGCTCCACGCTTTCTTTCCTTTGAATCAAAATTCAATAGAGCATTAAGTTCCTTTTTTATTTGTAGCAAACAAGTAGTTAGTTTATCAGAATCCAAGTAAAACGAATATGAATGGGGTTTTTTTGTTGACATAAGATCTAAATTGTAAAAAGAAATCAAAAGTTGTGGATAACTCCTTTTTATCTATAGTCTTGATTACTAATTCAGTTAAGAGGCCTCTATCAACAAGAAAAATAGTGAATTCTTATTTTCGTTAAATTCTAGGAAAATAAAAAATTTTTGTTCTACGTCTTACGTATGTATATATAATCCAAATATAGAATTATAGAATATAGAAACTATAGATATGATATATGCTTTTGTACCTTCTATACTCACTTAGATATATACTTAGATTTATACTAATCTTTATCTTTATAATATTAATATATATATAAATAATAATAACAGGTACAAATAGTAAATTGAGGTATCCTTTATATGACAACTTTCGACTTTCCCTCTGTTTTGGTGCCTTTAGTAGGCTTAGTATTTCCGGCAATGGCAATGGCTTCTTTATTTCTTCATGTTCAAAAAAATAAGACTGTTTAGATCTAATGGGCCCAACTCTGATCCATTTTTTTTCAAAACTAAGACTTGTATCATAACGCAGATACCTATACTTTTTTAGTGTAAGAAAAGAAGGTATAACATGCGGCGCTTCCGTCGAAAAGGGGCTCTTTGGCCTGTAGAAAGATGATATGGGGGTAAAGGAATTCTATCTATTTGAAAAAATCTCAGGATCGCCGGATGGCTGAACTGTAAAATCGGTACATCTATATGTATATTGATGGGATCATACGAAGGGTATGTTTTTTTTTTATTTTAGATCTAACCAATTTGATAAATTACTCTTAAAGGTTCACATCAAACTAGTACTAGTTGATGAGAGTTACTTCGGAAACAAAAAGAGTAAAGTCTAGGGTATTCTCTCAATTCCAATAAAACGAAACCAGATCAAGTATGAGTTGTCGATCAGAACATATATGGATACAACCTATAACGGGGTCGCGAAAAACAAGTAATTTCTGCTGGGCCATTATCCTTTTTTTAGGTTCATTAGGATTCTTATTGGTTGGAACTTCCAGTTATCTTGGGAGAAACTTGATATCTTTATTTCCGTCTCAGCAAATCCTTTTTTTTCCACAAGGGATTGTGATGTCTTTCTATGGGATCGCGGGTCTCTTTATTAGCTCCTATTTGTGGTGCACAATTTCGTGGAATGTAGGGGGTGGTTATGATCGATTCGATAGAAAAGAAGGAATGGTGTGTATTTTTCGTTGGGGATTCCCTGGAAAAAATCGTCGCATCTTCCTCCGATTCCTTATAAAGGATATTCAGTCCGTCAGAATAGAAGTTAAAGAGGGTATTTCTGCTCGCCGTGTCCTTTATATGGATATCAGAGGCCAGGGGGCCATTCCCTTGACTCGTACTGATGAGAATGTTACTCCACGGGAAATCGAACAAAAAGCTGCCGAATTGGCCTATTTCTTGCGTGTACCGATTGAAGTATTTTGAGAAATGAGCTGAAAGAGTGAATGCTTTCTCAGCAGGAAGGAAAAACTAAAGAATCCCCCTTTTCTATACCATAACTTAACTGAAGTTTCTTCATAACGCT